CCGCTTTTTTCGTAGGTAGCAGCGTCGGCAGAAGAGATTTGAGGTATAGAAAGGGGGACAGCAAAAGCAGCGATTAGGGATCACCTTCTCATTCATCAAAAACTGGACTCCCCTACGTCAACTGCACTGTGGGAAAGACAGACTGTCTTCCGGTCGAGGCATACTATCTAAGCGACTCTCCTAGTGGGTTACTTCTTTTGAACAGATCCACGCGCTCTATCTTATATATGTCACCTGCTTCACTTGAAAAACCCATATGAAATCACGCAAACCATGTCGGGTTCACAACCTAGGGCAGAAAGCGAAAGGCTAAGGGAGGGTATGGGACTAATGGTTAAGGGTATTGCCCCTAGTCATAGCATGGTCGAAGAGCTGGGTTTCAAGAGGGTATGTATGGTAGTACTGACTTGACAACTGGACTGGCCTTGCCAATTGTGTATAGTGGACACGAGCAAAGTTGTGAGCAGCATTTTCCTAGCGGCCGAAATAAAAGGAAGGTTGATCGAAGGATCTCCATGAAGCTTAAAATACAGCTAGCTTAGGCGCAAGACAATCCTCAGACGATATGAATTGGATTTGATCTCCCTCTTGTATACGCCATTTAGAGGTTCACCTTCTTCAATGACCTACTGACACTTCACTTTTTGAACGAGCATGGAAAGACACTGTCAAAGACTGACGCCCCAGCGACTATGAAAGCCCGGTTCCCGGGTCAATATAACAGTCCATCCACGGCATGAGAGGAGTGTACAGAAAGGGCTCAAGAGCATGTCTTCTTTTCGACCATAGCCATAAAGAGAAGAGTCTGACCCAGAAAGCCATCTTGTAGAGAATGAACAGTCGATTTGGGCAACCGGGGACCAGACCACTAGCCTAGATAATCAAAGAGGCACGGGCTGCTATCTTCTTATTATTATACGATAACGAGATTGGAATAACGGGATTGGTCCCAAGCCGAATCCAAGTACCGGTGCTTGCTATCAGTAGAAGTATCAGCCTTCGCGCCCCCAACACCAACGGAAACGAAAAAAGAAAGGGGAGCTTCAAACCACTCAATTGACCAACGAAGTTCAAGAGCAATAGTCACTCGCCCATCCATCGATATGGGAGCATACCATAGCGAAAAGAGATCCTCAAAGGCCGCTGAAACGAAGAAAGAAAAAATCATGGTAGAAGATCGAGCCAAGAGCACAGGCGAGCTAGAAAAAAGGCTCTCAGGGATGAGGTATTCGTGATCCCGGGCACAGCGCCAATCCCAGGCAAGAAAGAGAAAAAGTCCCATCTAGCACTATAAGTTCCTCGGATGTGAATTGTCGTTCCGGGATGCTTGATAAGGGCAAGATCATAGGAGTGGTCGCCAACGGCCGACAAGCAAGAAAGCGGCATAGGGTAGTGGACTGACCAGTCTCTATCGTGCTGTCGCTATCGACGACTGAAGGATGAGTCTAAAGACTTTTGCAAAAAGAATGAATTTGATCATCTCCTTTTGGAAAAGCTAAAAGAAAAATCAAAGGAACTGAGTCTTTAACTCTTCCACCTAATATACCAGATAAAAAGAGAGAAAGAAAAGCCCCTTAGCGGCTGATAAGAACACGGGGACTGATTCCCATTGAGAAAGGGACTTGGCTACATACCTTCTTAGCTAGAAAAGTGGATTTCTATATGCGGTCCGTTGATTGAGAAAAGTCTTTAGTTACAACAGGAGAGCTTGTTGACATATCTTTCTTTTTACCAGCTGCTCAGGAAGCCACCAACCAACAATAGTTTTTAGAGCAAAGAGTCTCTGTCTCCCCTTCGATTCGTGCAAGGAGGAAAGCTTCTTATCGGGTTGGGAATGGGAAGGAAGAGACTTTCATGGTATTGGTTGGGGTAAGGAGTGACGCCGGGTAATTTGCGGTAAGGAACTAGGACGTGTTTCCTACCACGGGGATGACCCCCCCCTGAGACTTATGGTGATGTGTTCTATGTTCTGGTCTCAGCCCCGGTCCTTGTACGCTGAAGCTGTCAAGTCCGTACGAGGATACCGTTTCAGGAGGGCGATTTCCTTTTCGTGTCGCCCTCTTCCTCGCGTTCCTTGTGTCTATCTTTTCTGAAAGGCGGGTCTTCCTAGTGGGCTCGTTGCCACTAGGCGGTCATCTTTGATCCTTATTGGCCGACCTTTCCGATCCCGAAACAAACATAGTTCGGCTCTCTTTTTTCGGTCATTCAGATGAAAAATTCCGTGAAGACGACGAGAGATGCCGCCTGCCCTTTCCGTTCCTTCTCTGTCGGAGTGGAGCACTCCTGTTTGTTCTTTTCTAATAAGCTTGGTACGTGTTCTGAGCGAGCCTCCGCGTGACGTGAACGGTACCTATGAAGTGGAATCCGTCTGTCTTGTCTTCCACCTCATAAGGGAGTTGCGTTCCGAGGGACTAAAAATCTCCACTGCTATTGTCAAGCTTGGACATACTTAACACTGACCCAATTGAGATCGTGGCCACACCTTGAGAAAACAGTGATG